CGGATCATAGTCATAATTCCATGGGTCAGGTCCACTTACTTTTTTCTTTTGTTGAGTTCTTATCTTTTCTTTTGATGGATTTGATTGGAGGATAAAGTGAAAGGTAGGAATATTGGGCGATTCAATATTTTGATTCGGTAGATAGAATATTTTTGTCCTTGGGACAAAAAGATTGAATAAATAATGAAACATGAGTAGGAGTGTAAGAGCCTGTAGTGCCGCAGTCGTCCTCTCATCCCAATCCTAATACGTGGGATGTCTTATCCCTATCTTATAATGAACAAATGTTCAACTTGATAACTATACTACTAGAGTATAACAGTATAACTTATAACTCATTATAATAATATAATATGGCTCATAAATAACTTATTATGTAATGGTAATGTATGTTATGTACATGGTTCTTTTTTTATTACAAAAAAGAAAAACCAATAGCTCTATTCCCCACTAAAAAATGAAGATTCAAGTTGGAGTTTTGTGAAAAAAGCCCCTTATCGGATTTGAACCGATGACTTACGCCTTACCATGGCGTTACTCTACCGCTGAGTTAAAAGGGCCCATTTTATTCAATTGCTAAATGAGTCGAGTCACTAGCTCCTACGAATCTACTGCATATACCTGTGTATATAATACATGATAAATATATATATATATATATGATAAATATCAAATCAATATCACTGCAATGAATTGTTTCAAGACCGACCTCAATTGCTTTGTTTTTATTCATTGAACCCCGTCAGAACGATATTCACTTGATTGATACACAATTAGACATAGACATAGATCTAAGATATTTTATATTTCATCGAAGCGTGGGATGAAGAGATTCGACTCGTACCCAGAATCCAACTCTTATTTTATAAAAAAAAGTTTCTATCGTTTCTGAATTCCCTGGCTTGGTGTGAGATAGGGATAGGCATATCTCATCTTAATAATGCGTGAATCAATGAGTGAAACTTGAAGAGTGTAATTTAGCCTTTTTTCTGTCGGACCAATCACTCCTAGAATGGATCTTATACTTCATTATTACTTCTGTATTGTGTATTGTATTATTTTTGTATTGTATTATTTTCATTATTATACATTCATTACTTGATAAAAATATATGAATTTAGAATTCAATGTTAGAATATATAACATAATAGAATTGAATAGAAATATATTTCTAGAATTATTCTATATCTATAATAATGATGATAGATATAGTATATAATACTATAATACTAATATATATGAAATATAGAACGGTTCGTGAATGCAGAATCCTAAAATTCTATGGAATCGCGAAAGGCAGAAAGCTTCTTCGAATCTAGTAGTCACACCATTACATTTCAGTTATATTGACTCACATTAGATTGACAATTCCAAAAAACTTTTCATACTATGCTCAGAGTATGATGACGGTCGGGCGGGTATGCCCCCATCGTCTAGTGGTTTAGGACATCTCTCTTTCAAGGAGGCAACGGGGATTCGACTTCCCCTGGGGGTAGGGTACTAGCAAAGGAAGTTGTTTATGTATTATCAATCAGCCTAAAATGGATTCTTCCTGGGTCGATGCCCGAGTGGTTAATGGGGACGGACTGTAAATTCGTTGGCAATATGTCTACGCTGGTTCAAATCCGGCTCGGCCCAATAATTCGCCGATCCATCGTGAGACTCTATAACCAATTTGTCCTCTAGAAACAAACGACTGATACAGAGGAATAAAGAAAAAAGATCCATTTTTCAATGAAAAATAACAGATTCTTTTTTTCTTTACTCCTTTCTTGATTTTATTCCTTTACTCTTTTCCTTCTATTGATTTTTTATTTTAGAGATCTTGATATGACTCTATATTATTCAAAAGATCAGAAAGATCTGAATATGAGATCCGAAAGATCAGAATTTGTGGGAACAAATAAAGCTAAATAGGAATTGAAAAATGGAGTAGCAATAGATTTGCCACGATTTGACAGACAATAGAATAGGATTACTCATAATCCATGCCGCTCTCACTAAAGTACTAAAAGTACTAAAGGAAAGTCCCGATATGTGTGGATATGGAACTCGTTTCTCTGTTATAACATAACGCGAGAATTCTAGACAATTCTAAATAGAAATAAAAAAGGTATGAATGAAATCATAAGAATAGGTATGCTGTATACCCTAATTTCCTTTCCATTTCCCTGGGATTGTAGTTCAATCGGTCAGAGCACCGCCCTGTCAAGGCGGAAGCTGCGGGTTCGAGCCCCGTCAGTCCCGACCTAGGATTGGATGGATCTTTCAATTCATCTTTCTATTTTCTGTGAAGAGGAGGAGAGCGGAATCTAATTATCCGCGGGGAATCCTTATTTCTTTCCTTTATTGTTTCGCATTTAGTATCGAACAAATAAAAAATACGGGAATTCGAATTACTTCTACTTCAATTAAAGCGGTACTGATTGATGGGGGAGAGACATATGTGGATTGTTACAATTGTTGGTAGCACCATATTCAGGATTCCAAGGGATATCGTACTTGTCTGACTTTTTTCCTTCAGATCTACAGAAGGTAATAGCATACTCATATGCTTCCCTGGAGCACATACACAAAATTGGTATTCTTTTTTTGTTATTGTACGATACGGTACAAAAAAACTTAACATCATTATCTTGACAAAATACTTTTAAGATTCAAACCACTTCCCTTTTAGCTCCGATTTTGTATGACTTCAACGTATTTATTATTAATTGAAAACAATGGATCTATCCCATTTGCACACTGAAATTTTTATATATGTCCCAGTCCCGAAAGAGGATATTAAAAAAAAAATCAAACAAATATCCATCTCTCTTAGTGAGGAAATGAATAATCCTTGTTTCTTCCTAAGCTAAGGTCCTATTGAAGAAAGACCAAACTAAACTCCAAAATAGTGAATTTTTCGAAATATTAGATCTTTTTGATCGAGACTCGTCTTTCTCACACCTCTTTGTCTTCCAAGGAAATTAGATCTAAAAAAACTTAGTTTAGAAGTAAATCCCTCTTTTTTCCATTTCACTTCTACTATTTTTTTTTTAGGGGTTGGTGACCAATAAAAGTGGAAGATGGGTCCCTCATCAATCGGCTGATTATATAAGGAAGACCACAAGTTATAGAAAGGAAAGAATGGAAAAGAATGAGAAATTCAACGGGATTCTTGAGTGGATCAGGAATTCCATTTTGTATTCCGTATGGATAAAAGATCTTCCTATGTTATACTATTCCATTCTCGACGATGAATCAGTTTGATGGCCTATATATTGTTATTCATAATATTGATCCATTCAATATCATCAGGATGCAATTCATCCCATTGAAATTACAGGAGAAATTTTTATCACCTCTATGGGATTAGATCCCGAGTTATTGTGAAGCAAAAAACGATAAGATTATGGAAGTAAATATTCTAGCATTTATTGCTACTGCGCTGTTCATTCTAGTTCCTACTGCTTTTTTACTTATCATTTACGTAAAAACAGTCAGTCAAAATGATTAATTGAAATCTCTTTCTTAGTTCTTATCCATAAATTAAGAACTAAGAAAGAGATTCCACTTTCACGTCTTAAATGAAATGAGCGGACTAGAATCAGCATTCTATGCGATGCGATAGTATCGTATGGTAGAAAGAAATATATGACCCCTTCTCCCATACTATTTATTGTTGTATTAAAGCTGGACTCTATTGTATAAAAATATAGACTTAATTGAATATGTTTATGTTAATAAGGATTAACATACAATATTTCATATCCGCACATAAAAATGACATATGTATAATGTACATCTAAACAGCACTCCAATTCTAATTCTTTGTTACATCCATTTGATTTGTAGTGACTGTAATGATTACGATCAGTACAAAATAATCCAATGTAAACTTTTCTTTTTATGTTTTACTGTTTTACGGTTTACTGGGTTTCTTAGTATTTCCAATATGGATCCTGGGCCGAAATCCGTCAATAAAATCAATGGAAGAAGCTCATAGTATGGGCAGGCATATAGAATATATAAGAAAAAATGCATTCAATTTCTATTGAATATTCTAGAATTCAATAAATACATATATAAAAAGAATAAATGAAATAGAAATAAAAAAAAGATACTTTTTTTTTTACTTTTAGCATTCAGAAGGGGTAGTTTATCGATCCGTTGTCAGATGAACTAAGTAAGATAAGGAGTTCTATGATAAATTCTTCGGATTTGGAAAAGGAAAAAGAGTAGTGGATCCTGCCTATTTCTAACGCTTGAACTATGATCCGAAGTGAGTCAATAAAGCATAAAGACGATTTCTAGGGGTCTAAAACTAAAAATAAAATTTAGGGTAAGTGTGCAATATAATATGTAAATCGCCCAACACAAGATCTTATGAGGATCTCATTATGTGTCGTACTACTTTGGACAACGACTATAAGTTGTCTTCGCTAGAAAATACGTAACCACGCAATAATAGAGCAACTTAATCCCTGAACAGTACGGAGGGACACAAAACAAATCAAATAAAAAAGGGGGTTCGGGTGCTCTTAATTGTAATGTCCATATAGAATTCTAGTAACAGCTAGTTCATTAAAATACACTATTTAGGTTAGGAAGAATGAGGTTGGAAAAAATTGCATATCCTGTGTACCCTTTTGACTCTAAAAAAAAATAGGAACATGGGAACCATAAAAATATTTGTTTGTTTAATTCAAAGGTTAGTAGTCCTATATTACATTTCTATTACTTTACTGTATTCCAGTGGAATTTTGAAATGGATCTACTTTTTTTTACGATTTGCAGAACGGAAACAATTGATACAGTTTTGTTACTCAATTTCAATTAGTAGTGGCTTTGTAGTGTCTTTAAAGTCCGCTTCGCCCCCATACTACGAGTGAAAGGGAAAATGTAAAAACTACCATTAAAGCAGCCCAAGCAAGACTTACTATATCCATGTGAATTATGTCCCCTATCTCTATGAATATGAAGAATTTATTCCATTATTGATTACTAATGATAGTGGAATTAATGGTGCAGAGTCAAAAAGGAATTATGCCCAAAGGTTATTGATGAACCAACCCCCAAAATCCGCCTATAAAAACTTCCTATATCTGGTAGAATCGGAAAGCATTAAGCAAGATACAAGATATGCAGTTATTACCTTGGAATTCTCGAGTGAATGTTATTAATGGAACATGTAGGAATAGTAAGACCCCCCCTTTTTTTCTGTTGTTACCCCTCATAAGCAAAGTAAAGGCCTAACTATATATAATAATATCTAATAAAGATGGATCATCACCCATCACATATCTCCCGTTTGATCTAATCCTTCTATTTCTATAAACTAAAAATTGGATTCTATTTCTATAAAATAAAATAGAAAAGCCAATAATTCATGTTTATGCAATCCAATATTGATTGAACAATCAAATAGTGATTGAATGTCTGAGCAGTCAGAGACTCTCATGAGTCTGTATACTGTATACAGAGTATCTTTCGCGCTTTCCACAACTACTCATTTTATTCCCCATTCGACTATTCTAATCTAACTTAAGAACCAGTCAGTAGACACTAGTACTGGAGGAAATAAAGAGAAAGTAGTAATAGTTCTCCACTTCCGTTGGGCACGAATTTAGGAATTTCTATCAGCAGAAAGAATCAGGGATTTTTCTTTTTTTGTTGATCAGGCGACACCCGGATTTGAACTGGGGAAAAAGGATTTGCAGTCCCCCGCCTTACCACTCGGCCATGCCGCCAAAACTATACAAAATATTAGACTAAATTGAAAAATAACTAAAAAAATCCCTCCTCCTTTGCTTTGCCTTTGATTGGAGTCGGTTGATTTCTTTCGATTAATTGTATAGTATCTCAAATCTCAAAACACACAAAGCCCTAAAAACAAAACTTGTTGCTTTTTTTCTATTGAAAATTGAAAGAAATCTTTGGATTTTCGGTCACAGAATAAAAAATTCGGGGCAAGTTGAACCATTAACTATTCGCTGTTAATTCATGAAAGGTTCTTGGATCTCAAATTGCGTTTCCTTATCCTTACTGTCCTGTCATAAGAAAATGACATTGATACACAACCAATCAGTATCTATTCTTTTCACTAATCAATCTTTTTTTTTTTCAATTTCAATTATTCAATATTCAATTATAACAACATATTTTTGTATATGTAAACCCCAGAACTGAAATTGTTACACGGATATACCTAATCTGGCATTTTATACTTAGATATATATATATACCCGTAGGGAATTCAGGGAATTATCGTGCTCCAATTTTTTTTTGAATCTATTGAATATCAAATAGAAATTATGATATAGCATGGCCATGGCCCGCGTTGCGCCAAGTAGAACTGACTGGGATAGACGATACACAGATAGATAGATAGCTCTATCTGCGTGTGCTTAATTTTTATTAATAAATACAATCCCCCTTTCGCACTTCAATCATATTCCACGAATTAGACTAACAAATGGATAAGAATGTTTCTCTTCGCTGCGAATCATTTTTGAACAATGGAATCCACAAATCCGCAAAAAAAAGAAAAAAGGTTCAGTGTGAAAAAAGTAAAAAGAAAAAAACAAAAGTAAACTCTATACTGTTTCCTGATTATTCTGTCTTTTCTATCTTTATCTCATTCATAACGAGCAGGGCAAATCCGGAATACATTTACTTTTCTGGTACCTAATTGGATCGTAATATCATAATAATAGGTAGAAATTAGATTAGGTTTGATATTCTATTCCATACAACACTCCATAAGTCTAATTAACAGAATTTTGTTTCCCGAAATATTTTCTCACTTCATTTCTATTTGTATCTGATGCAAATTCGAATTTGAATAGTGAGTAGAAAATTCTCTGTATTCCTTCGCGCATATGTATTTCATACATTCCATCATATCATATATAGAGTTAGATAAATTTTTATGTGATTCAGTAAACAGAATAGACATTCCATCATTGCTAAAACGACCCGTATGTTTCGATGAAGAATGAGCCAATGAATGGGATTTTTTCGATAAATGGGAAACTAAAGATGCTCGGGGATGGAAATGGGGGAATGTTTACAATACCTGGGTTTAGTCAGATACAATTTGAGGGATTCTGTGGGTTCGTTGATCGGGGCTTGATGGAAGAACTTTCTAAGTTTCCAAAAATTGAAGATACAGATCAAGAAATGGAATTTCAATTATTTGTGGAAACATATAAATTGGTAGAACCTTTGATAAAAGAACGAGATGCTGTGTATGAATCACTGACATATTCTTCCGAATTATATGTACCCGCGGGATTAATTTGGAGAACCGGTAGGGATATACAACAACAAACCATATTTATTGGAAACATTCCTCTAATGAATTCCCTCGGAACCTTTATAGTAAATGGAATATACAGAATTGTGATCAATCAAATATTGCAAAGCCCCGGTATTTATTACCGTTCCGAATTGGACCATAACGGAATTTCGGTTTATGCCGGTACCATAATATCAGATTGGGGAGGAAGATCAGAA